CATTGAATTTCATTCGGAGCAGGAGCCTTATAAAGATCGTATTGATTCTTATCAAAAAAAGACAGGGTTAACTGAGGCTGTTCAAACAGGCATAGGTCAATTAAACGGTATTTCCATCGCAATTGGGATTATGGATTTTCAGTTTATGGGGGGCAGTATGGGATCCGTAGTAGGCGAGAAAATCACCCGTTTGATCGAATATGCTACTAATAGATCTCTACCCCTTATTATAGTGTGTGCTTCGGGGGGAGCCCGCATGCAAGAAGGAAGTTTGAGCTTGATGCAAATGGCTAAAATATCTTCAGCTTTATATGATTATCAATCAAATAAAAAGTTATTCTACGTATCAATCCTTACATCTCCTACAACCGGTGGGGTGACTGCCAGTTTTGGTATGTTAGGAGATATCATTATTGCCGAACCTAATGCTTACATTGCATTTGCAGGTAAAAGAGTAATTGAACAAACATTGAATAAGACAGTACCTGATGGGTCACAAGAAGCTGAGTATTTATTCCATAAGGGCTTATTCGACCCAATCGTACCACGTAATCCTTTAAAGGGTGTTCTGAGTGAGTTATTTCAGCTTCACGGTTTCTGCCCTTTGAATCAAAATTGAATCAAGTAGATCATTTAATTCTGTTTTTTTTATTTGAAGTTTACAAGTATTTAGTTTCCATTTTATTTAGTTTATGGTAATCAAAGTGAAAATAAAAAATAATAAGCACGGAGTTTTACTTGAGGTTATAAAATACAATTGTATAACGGATCATAAGTTGTTGATAATCACTTTTCTTATTTGCTACAGATCCATTTTATTTCTACCTATATAATGCATGATTAGTAATCGGGAAGGCTCTATCAATAGGATAAAAGAGTTAATTTTTCTCCTAAATTAGGAAAAATTCATGTTATTTTATTACATTACGTATTTATTATAGATATAATTATTCTCCAAGTAAGAACCTTTTTTGGTATTTATTAGAAGATAAGTATAAGAGAACAATAATAATAAATATATATTATATAAAAGTGAATAGGTACACTTATTTAGTTCTACGTTTCTTGTACCTATTATTATATACTGATAAGAGATATACTTATCATAAGATATCTTTATAACAGGTACAAAATATTAAATCGAGGTATCCATTCTATGACAACTTTCAACTTACCCTCTTTTTTTGTGCCTTTAGTGGGTCTAGTATTTCCAGCAATTGCAATGGCTTCCCTATCTCTTCATGTTCAAAAAAACAAGATTATCTAGATTCGACGGGACCCAATCTCGTTCATTTTTTTTTTTTCAAGACTCGGACTTGGGTCATAATACAGATATCTATATCTATTTTAATTTATCTATCTATTTAGTGGACATAGGATACAACATGTGGATTCTTCCGAACACAAATGAAAGAGCTATTATGCGCGTGGAAACATCATGGGATGATATATGGGGATAAATAGATTATATATTCAAAAGGGGGTCCGCAGATGTATGAAATGGAAAGTAAAAATATCTCTATGTATGTAGATATCTATAGTGGGATTATATGAGGGGGATCCTTTTTTATATCTAAGCGATTCGATGAATTACTCCTAATGGTTCACATCATAATAAGAGTGCTAGTTGATAAGAGTTGCTTCAGGAACAAAAAAAGAAAGTCAAATTTTGGTTATTCTCTAAATTTCAATAAAATTAAACAACTGGATCTAGTATGAACTGGCGATCAGAACATATATGGATAGAACTTATAATGGGGTCTCGAAAAACAAGTAATTTATGTTGGGCCTGTATCCTTTTTTTAGGTTCACTGGGATTCTTATTGGTTGGAACTTCTAGTTACCTTGGTAGGAATCTGATATCCTTATTTCCTTCTCAGCAAATCCTTTTTTTCCCACAAGGGATCGTGATGTCTTTCTATGGGATCGCGGGTATGTTCATTAGCTCCTATTTGTGGTGCACAATTTCGTGGAATGTGGGTAGTGGTTATGATAGATTCGATAGAAAAAAAGGAATAGTGTGTATTTTTCGTTGGGGATTCCCTGGAAGAAATCGTCGAATCTTTCTTCGATTCCTTATGAGAGATATTCAGTCGATTAGAATAGAGGTTAAAGAAGGTATTTATTCCCGGCGTGTACTTTATATGGAAATCCGAGGCCAGGGTGCCATTCCTTTGACTCGTACTGATGAGAATTTGACTCCACGAGAAATTGAACAAAAGGCTGCGGAATTGGCCTATTTTTTGCGCGTACCAATTGAAGTATTTTGAAATGAATTGAAGAATGAATGCTTTCGCAGCATTGAGTTCTGTTTTGTTTTTTCAGGTCGCTCATTCGAGCAAAAGCAGACGCGTGTGAAACAACCAGAAAACAGAAAACAAAGCGCTTTTTCCACCAAAAGTTTTTGATGGATTGTATATGGAAATCAACTCCATTTTTTCATACTCGTAACAAGTATACTAAGTATGGATTCATCATATATATCCGAAAAACTAAGACTATATATACTTCATATTTTTGGGGTCCAATATTTTTTAATTGATATGTTAGATATAGATGGATCATATCTTGTAATTCAATTCTGTTTTTGTTTTGTCTCGAAATTCAAAAAATATGCATTTCTTGACTTGAAGTGGCTCGTTAGGGCATTCAGCGAAAGGATACAATTGCTTCGAATGAAGACATAATAAAAAAAATATTGTTTCCAGATCTAAGGATTAGCCCTTTAATTAAAATTAATTTAATTAAAATTAAATTAAATAAAGGGGGTCTGTGGATTCAATACCCTGTTTGTTATAGAACTCATGTTTCATGGAAATATCAGATTGGATAGAATCGAGGAATGAGGTGGTTTCATTAACAATTCACAGATTCAAAATGCCAAAAAAGAAAGCATTCAACCCCCTTCTATATCTTACATCTATAGTTTTTTTGCCCTGGTGGATTTCTTTCTCATTTAATAAAAGTATGGAATCTTTGGTTACTAATTGGTGGAATGCTGGGCAATCCGAAGTTTTTTTGAATGATATTCAAGAAAAGAACGTTCTGGAAAAATTCATAGAATTAGAAGAACTCTTCCTTTTGGACGAAATGATAAAGGAGTACCCCGATACACATATACAAAAGCTTCATATAGGAATACACAAAGAAACGATCCAATTGGTCAAAATGTACAATGAGGATCATATCCATACCATTTTACATTTTTCGACAAATATAATAAGCTTCGCTATTCTAAGTGGTTATTCTATTCTGGGTAATGAAGAACTTGGTATTATTAATTCTTGGGTTCGGAAATTTATCTATAACTTAAGCGACACAATAAAAGCTTTTTCTATTCTTTTATTAACGGATTTATGTATTGGATTCCACTCGCCTCATGGTTGGGAACTAATGATTGGTTCTGTCTACAAGGATTTTGGATTTTATCATAATAATCAAATTATATCTGGTCTTGTTTCCACCTTTCCAGTCATTCTAGATACAATTTTAAAATATTGGATCTTCCGTTATTTAAATCGTGTATCTCCGTCACTTGTAGTCATTTATCATTCAATGAATGACTAAAAATGATCTACTGATATAAATCTAATCATAATGTTTTTTTTACTTCGTACATAAACAAACCATTCAAAATGTTACTTATTTTTTAAGTTTCTACCGATCCGGGAAATGACTCCTGGATCCCAGTAAAATAGCAGAATCGTGGATAGGGAACTCTACTAGCAACCTACCCAATTTATTGTAGAAATTTTCGGGATCAATGATTGGACCATGCAAAATAGAAATATCTTTTCTTGGATAAAGGAACAGATGACTCGATCCATTTTCGTATCGGTCATTATATTTATATATGTAATAACTTGGACATCTATTTCACACGCATATCCCATTTTTGCACAACAGGGTTATGAGAATCCACGAGAAGCTACTGGGCGTATTGTATGCGCCAATTGTCATTTAGCCAATAAGCCCGTGGATATTGAGGTTCCACAAGCGGTACTTCCGGATACTGTATTTGAAGCAGTTGTTAGAATTCCCTATGATATCCAACTGAAACAGGTTCTTTCTAATGGGAAACGGGGATCTTTGAATGTGGGGGCTGTTCTTATTTTACCTGAAGGATTCGAATTAGCCCCCTCCGATCGTATTTCTCCGGAAATGAAAGAAAAGATGGGCAATCTTTCTTTTCAGAGTTATCGTCCTACTAAAAAAAATATTCTTGTAATAGGTCCTGTTCCTGGTCAAAAATATAGTGAAATCACCTTTCCGATTTTGTCTCCGGACCCCGTTACTAAGAAAGACGTTTACTTCTTAAAATATCCTATATACGTGGGCGGTAATAGGGGAAGGGGTCAGATTTATCCCGATGGGAGCAAGAGTAACAATACAGTCTATAATGCTACAGTGTCGGGTATAGTAAGCAAAATAGTACGTAAAGAAAAAGGGGGGTATGAAATAAACATAGCGGATGCATCGGATGGACACGTGGTCGTTGATATTATCCCTCCGGGACCAGAACTTCTTGTTTCAGAGGGTGAATCCATCAAGCTTGATCAACCATTAACGAGTAATCCAAATGTGGGTGGATTTGGTCAGGGAGATGCAGAAATAGTACTTCAAGACCCATCGCGTGTCCAAGGTCTTTTTTTATTCTTGGCATCTGTTATTCTGGCACAAATCTTTTTGGTTCTTAAAAAGAAACAGTTTGAGAAGGTTCAATTGTTCGAAATGAATTTCTAGAGCCATGTATTTCGAAACATTAAGTTGATAAAAATACTCAACTTCTTACTTCTTGTTGATCAATACAATTATGATAAAAAAAAAATAATATAAAATAATAAAAAAGCCTTTTGCTTACTTTATTATATTATACTGTTTTTCTTCAAGCCATTTTGCATTATTTGTATTTCATTGCTAATAATATACTATTATACTCGCGTGTAGGTTGCGAAGAATACTTTTTTTATTTTACCCCCGGTCCCTACTTTTTTTTATGC